GTAGAGAAAGGTTATCCAAAGTTATATACAAATAACTGCCCCCCTTTTTTGTATTTCCTTAATCCTTAATTGAATTTCGTTTGATTAGAATAAAATTCCTTAAAAACCCCCACCCTTTTTAAAATATCCTGAACAGTTCCTGTAGGTTGAGCCCCTTTTTCAAGGAAATAGAGAATGGCGGGAACATTTAAATAAGTTTGATTCTTTATCGGATCATAAAAACCTACTTTCTGAAGATCTTTTCCTTCTCTTCGAGATCGAACATCAATTGCAACGATTCGATAGACGACTCATTGAGATAGATGTAGATGAACAATACACCCCCCCTAGAAACGTATAGGAAGTTTTCTCCTCGTACGGCTCGAGAAAAAAAAAGAATTGGATTTGAAGTTTTATCTATGGTATGGAATTCGAATAAATTCCATAAATGACAAAGGGTTCTATAAAATCATCAAATCAATTAGACTGGAGTTTCAGTCTGTTTTTTCTTCTTCTTTTCTAAAAAAAACCATTCTTACTCATAACTCAAGTTAGATAACTCTCCAATAATTCAAAAGAGAATCTTTCGTTTATTGAGTGGTCTTTACCCCCTTTTTTGTTTGTCTCGGTTAAAATCTATTTGGATTCTTAAGTCTGGCCCAGTTAGTGAGACGATTAAAACGGTGTTTCCTTGTTCTGGGATCCTTTATCTTTGTTTTAAATCATTGGGTTTAGGCATTACTTCGGTGCTTCTTAATCCTTTCAAAATGGCAGCAACATACCCCTTTTTTTTATTTCCTTCTATCAAAGAATCCTACGGACAATAGATTCCCGCGTGATACACTTTGGATCGAAAGGGTTTGATTAATTCCAAGAAATTTTCCTTTTGAATTGGAAACTTGCTCGAATGGGATCCCTTCCATTTCTATATCGAAGATATATTCACGAAGTTGCTCCAATTTATTGATTTGCATTAACCCTAGATTCTTGTCCTGAGAAATGAATTAATACTTTCTACTCGAGCTCCATCGTGGACTATTTAGGTTACCAACGGATGTCGAAGCCAAGAGCACCTTCATTCCTATAGAAATCGAAAATGGTGGATATAAGAAAGAATCCACAATGGATCGTGTCCTTCAAGTCGCACGTTGCTTTCTACCACATCGTTTCAAACGAAGTTTTACCATAACATCCCTCTAATTTGGAACCAGTATGGAATTGATTCAATTATGGAATCATGAATAGTCATTGGTTTGTAGACATCGTAATCTATATCCCTTTGTTCTATAATGTTCTTTAGAATATAGAAGAGAGATTTTATATATAGCTATAGATCGGTAAATAAAGAATATAGCTACAAATCGGTAAAGAGGTTTCTGAATAAGTTTTAGCAAGTCCTCTAAATTTAAAATGAAAAATAATTTCTATTTAATAATATATTTAATAATAGATTAAAAGTTAGTAATAGATTAAAAAGTTAGTAATAGATTAAAAGTTAGGGTTAAATATTTGTTAAATATTTTCATTTTTAAATTCAAAATCGAGGGGGTCAAAAACCTTTTTCACAAAAATAGAATAAATAGAATAGAAGGATACATATACGTTAAACATTTCCTCATTTTTTTTTTTTGTTTAAGCTGTGTAGTTCAGCAAGATTTCACTAATCGAATCTTGCCATACATAATATAATATCCATACATAATAGAATAGAAAGTGAATAAAAGAGAATAAAAGATATAAAACATAAAACACCCCCTTTTTAGTGTTTTAAGTGTTACATAAATTTACAATTATTTATTAGGGCCAAACACGAAATACTTATTCAAAGAAAATACATCGGATTCGGATAGATATATAATTATTTTAGAATTTGATTTTTGTTAATGCAATTCAGGCAGACACAGAAATTTTAATATCTTCGGTTAATGTATTCGCGCCCGGGGTACTACAGGACTAATGGGACATAAGAGAAAAAAATGGGAATTATGCTCGGGGATGCGGACTGGCTAGGTACAAATCCCAACAAGTCCAAATTAAGTTGCTCCTTTTTTTTATTTTAGTCTAACCCCTTAGGAGAATTAATCCTACGGCTTTCAATGAATTTCATTAGTACCAAAATAGTTAGAATTAATAAATCTATATAAAAATTCCTAAAAATATAGTTTCTAGGATACGAAATAATAGATAGGATCCTTGAAAATCCAAATATTGATAAAATAGAAAATCAATATGGGACGGAATGCTTTTCTAAATAACTAACTTCCCGAAACAAGATGGGATGGAGCATAGGATGAAAAGACCCCCTTTTTTTTAATTCCAACTCTGGGAACCCATGTTCCCAATTCACCTAGATCAGAAATAGAGTCAATTACATTTGCGTGTCATTTGTACGCGATTCAATTCAGTTTGTGTAAAAAAGATATGATTCATGCATAAAAGATAAAAAAAAAAAAAAGAAATTCCAGCTAACATTAGACGTTACCCCATTCAACAAAATCTTTATTCTATTCTAAGATAATGAATATGCTCTGGGACGAAAGGATTCGAACCTTCGACTGGCGGGACCAAAACCCGTTGCCTTACCACTCGGCCACGCCCCATTTAGGTTTCTATTCGAAACTACTTTCGATACTACTAAACGATACTAAGAAAGTAACCATACTACTAAAGTATAATTCTAAATTATAATTAGTAAAAAAAAAATAGTACTATTTAATAGTAAATTATATTACAGTATTCGTTATTTGTCAACTCCAATCTAATTTATTCTATAGATATTTAGAATATTACTAGGATTTTTTTTATTAATATAATTAATATAGAATTCTATTTATTTATTATATTTATTTATTAATATAGATTAATAATATGGATTAATATAGAATTATATAGAATTAAACTTAATTTATTGATCATTAGATATAATTCAATTAAGATATTGTATGAAAGTATGATTTCCTCTATTCTCTTTTGAGAATTGGAGGATTTTTGATTGGGTGAGTTCAAAAGAAAAGAAGGATTTTTTGTATACCTAAAATTTCCCCTTTTTCCTTATATCATATCAATAATTCAATCAAAATGCAATTATCTCCAAGAACAAAATGTCTGTTATGCTTAATATCTTTAGTTTGATCTGTATCTGTCTTAATTCTGCCTTTTATTCAAGTAGTTTTTTCTTCGGAAAATTGCCCGAGGCCTACGCTTTTTTGAACCCAATCGTAGATGTTATGCCAGTCATACCCGTGTTCTTTTTTCTCTTAGCTTTTGTTTGGCAAGCTGCTGTAAGTTTTCGATAAGATCCTTAATCTAAAATATCTAAAATCTAAATTATTTAATAAATTATTTAAATTGAAAAATTTCTTACAAATTTCCTAGATTTCCTCGAAAGTTCGTGATTTTTTCTAGAAAGAAACTCGGCTCTTGATATCCAAATAGGATATGTGGTAGAAAAATGGAGGATCTATTCTCTTTTTTTTTTAATTATCTTGGAGATTGTGTAATGCTTACTCTCAAACTCTTCGTTTACACAGTAGTGATATTTTTTGTTTCTCTCTTCATCTTTGGATTCCTATCTAATGATCCTGGACGTAATCCTGGGCGCGAAGAATAAGGGTTTTTCTTTTCTATTTTCTTCGGATTTTTTGTTTATATAAAAACAAACGATTTGCCAAATTTGAAAAAAAAAAATTAAAAAATAAATAAAGTCATCAAGGGAAGCGGAAAGAGAGGGATTCGAACCCTCGGTACGAATAACTCGTACAACGGATTAGCAATCCGCCGCTTTAGTCCACTCAGCCATCTCTCCTAATTGAAAATTGGGTTAGATTACACATAAAAAAAAATAAGGAGTATTTCTTTCTCTATTATATAGATATGTACAATTTTTATCAATAATTTTTTTTTCGATAAATAAAGAATAAATAAAGAAAAGGGCTCGAAAGTGCCAACAATATAAAGAAAACAAAAAGCGACCCCTTCGTATTTTGTTCGAAAGACCCTTCTTATTGTTATTTTATTGTTATTGACACGGCCTGGTCTGGTCAGTACCCAGCCGGGCCTCTTTTTGTTTTGTTCCAACTAATTATAGAAAAATAATGATAATTTTTCATTTATCTGATTTGATATCTGATTTGAAAACAAAAATGCTTAGTATTTTTATTATATTTTTTTTATTATATATTATTATTATATATAATATACTATTAAATATAGTATTATATATTTATATAATATTTATATATATAAATATACTATTATAGAAATAGTATTAGATAAACTTTATTATATATATTATAATATATATTATATAAAGTTAGTATTATATAAATATATTTTAAATAAATAAATAAAATATATAAATATAAATAAATATAAAAAAAAAGATATATATAATATATAAATATAAAATATATAAAAAAGGGAATAGGCAATATTCAAGCACGAACAAAAAAAGAAGAAGGACTATTTCCATCCGCGAAAACGAAAAAAAAGGAGGGTAAATACGCTAAATTTTTTGATTCCTTGATGATCCCATCTTATTATACCCATTTTCCGGTTCGACAAAAGGTCCAGTTGTATACAATAATCGAATTGTAGCGGGTATAGTTTAGTGGTAAAAGTGTGATTCGTTTTTTTAACCCTTTGGTAGTTAAAGGGTCTTTGTTTTCGGTTTGATTCCTATTCCGACCAAAAACTTTATTTGAAAAAAGAAAAGGATTTAATCCTTTACCTCTCAATCACGGATTCGAGAAAAAATATACATTCTCGTGATTTGTATCCAAGGATCACTTAGAAAGTGACAAATTGGATTATGAAATTACGAAACATAATTTTGGAATTGGATTAATACTTCCAATTGAATCAGTATGAGTAAAGGATCCATGGATAAAGATAGCAAGTAGGTTTCTAATCGTAACTAAATCTTCAATTTTTGCTTTACAAAAAAAAAATTGAATCAAAATAGCTATTAAATGATGACTCTGGTTTACTAGAGGCATCGACCTGTTTTTTTAGCTCGGTGG